GTTTCTGTGGTTGAGTATGCCTTCAACGACGGTTTTTCAAGCCGTAGACCTTGGAGAAAAGCCAAGCAGAAATTGCTAATGACTTATTTTGTACTTTTTCTCGGGGTGTGTTTCGTTTTAGGGGGGTTGGCGGTGGCGTCTAATCCGTCGCCGTACTATGGAGTGGTTGGTTTGGTATTAGCGTCTGTTGTTGGGTGTGGGTGGTTGTTAAGTTTGGGGGTTTCTTTCGTGTCTTTGGTGTTGTTTATGGTTTATTTGGGTGGGATGTTGGTGGTTTTTGTCTATTCTGTATCTTTAGCGGCTGATCCCTTTCCAGAGACTTGGGGGAATCGGCATGTAATGGGGTATGGGGCGGGGTTGTTTTTGGTGCTTGTTGTGGGGGTGGGGGTTATGGGAGTTGTGGGGGGTTGAGAGTGGGGAGTGGTCACTGTTGATAGTGGGGGGTTGGTTTCAGTTCGGTTGGATTTTAGTGGGGTAGCAATGTTTTACTCGCGCGGGGCGGGAATGTTTTTGGTGGCTGGGTGGGGGTTACTGTTGACTTTGTTTGTTGTGTTGGAGCTTGTGCGGGGGTTATCTCGTGGGGCGATTCGGGCAGTTTAGATGGGGTGTCAGAGAATAGTTTAGTATAAAATACCAGCTTTGGGAGCTGGGGATAGAGGTTTAAGTCCTCTTTTTCTGAGGTGTTTTGATAGAGTGGCTGGTGCGGTATGAACTCTAAGAAGGGGTGTAGCCTTCATTCTTTGGCTTACAAGGCCAATGTTTTTATAAACTATTAGAGTATTTTTGGTGAAGTATTTTGTTTTCTAGGGCTCCGAGGGTGGGGAAGAGGATGAGGAGGATGGTGAAGTAGGTGAGGGAGGCTAGTTGGCCAATGATGATGAACGGGTGTTCTACGGGTTGGCTGCCTACCCATGTTAGGATGAGGAGGTTGGCGACTAGTGTTCAGAATAGGAGTTGAGAGAGTGGGCGAAAGGTTATTGTGCGTTGTTTGGATTTGTGGAGAAAAGGTATTAGAAATAGGACTAGTACGGAGGCGGCTAGGGCTAGTACTCCTCCTAGTTTATTGGGGATTGAGCGTAGAATGGCATATGCGAATAGGAAGTATCATTCTGGTTTGATGTGTGGGGGTGTGACTAGTGGGTTTGCTGGTGTGAAGTTTTCTGGGTCTCCTAGCAGATTAGGTGAGAATAGGGCTAAGGTTGTTAGGGGGAGGAGTATGAGTACGAACCCTAGAATATCCTTTAGGGTGAAGTAGGGGTGGAATGGGATTTTGTCGCAGCTTGATACGATGCCTAAGGGGTTGTTCGAACCTGATTCGTGTAGAAAGGTAAGATGGATTAGGGTGAGGCCTGCAATTGCAAAGGGGAGGAGAAAGTGTAAGGCAAAGAATCGAGTTAGGGTGGGGTTGTCTACTGAGAATCCTCCTCATGCCCATTCTACAAGGGTTTGGCCGATATAGGGGATGGCTGAGAATAAATTGGTGATCACTGTGGCACCTCAGAATGATATTTGTCCTCATGGTAGGACGTAGCCCACGAAGGCAGTTGCTATGAGGGTGAGTAGGAGGATGACGCCTGTGTTTCATGTTTCTTTGTATAGGTACGAACCATAGTAAAGTCCTCGTCCAATGTGGAGGTAGATGCAGATGAAGAAGAATGAAGCTCCGTTTGCATGTAGGTTGCGGATTAGTCAGCCGTATTGTACGTTTCGACATGTGTGGGCGACGGATGAGAAGGCTAGGGTTGTGTCCGCGGTGTAGTGTATGGCCAGTAGTAGGCCGGTTAGGATTTGTGTCATTAGGCAGATGCCTAGCAGGGATCCAAAGTTTCATCAGGCGGAGATGTTTGAGGGGGTGGGTAAGTCGATTAGGGAGTTATTGATTATTTTTAGTAAGGGGTGTGATTTTCGGATATTGGGGGCCATTAGTTTTGATTCTGTATATTGAGAGGATGATTAGGATGGATAGGGCGAAGGATCCGAGATAGGTTTTGATTAGTCCGGTGTGGAAGGTAGTTGAGGTTTTAGTTGCTATGAGTTGTAGGTCGGCGAGCCCTTCGGGGCCTATTTTTTTGTATCAGGATAGGTCAATTAGGTGTGAGGCAATTTTTTGTCCGTTGTTTAGTAGGTTTGTAGAGCTGAGACGGTGTATTAGTGGGTTAAAATATCCTAGTGTGGATGAGAAGTTTAGGAGAGTGGTTTGTTTTGGTTTGGTTAGAGTGTGTGTTATGTTTAAGAGTTCTAGGGCTAAGATTGCCCCTAGAATTGTAACGGTAATTGCTGCGGTTTTTGTGAGTGTTGGTATGGTTATTGGGGGAGTTTTTGTGGGGGTGATGTATGATGTGATAAGTAGACCAGCTAAGATGCTACCTAGGGCAAGGCGGGTGATTGGGTTGATGATTGCTGGATTATTTTCGTTTATGGGAATGATTGTTGAGGTACGGATAAATCCTGTTTGGACTAGTAGGGTTATGCGTAGGCTGTAGGTTGCGGTGAATGAGGTAGCTAGGAGTGTTAATAGTAGTGCTCAGGTGTTTAGGTAGGAGGTGTTTAGGCTTTCAATGATGAGGTCTTTTGAGTAGAAACCTGCTAGGAATGGGGTTCCTGTTAGAGCTAGGTTGCCAATGGTTAAGCATGAAGTTGTTATGGGGAGTATTTTTTGTAGTCCTCCTATTTTTCGGATGTCTTGTTCTCCGTTGAGGTTGTGGATAATTGACCCTGAGCAGAGGAATAACATGGCTTTGAAGAAGGCATGCATGGAGATATGGAGGAAGGCTAGCTGTGGGAGGTTTAGTCCAATGGTGACTATTATTAGTCCTAGTTGGCTGGAAGTTGAGAAAGCAATGATTTTTTTGATGTCGTTTTGTGTGAGTGCACATGTAGCGGCAAATAATGTGGATAGGGCTCCTAGGCATAGGCAGGTGGTGAGGGCAGTTTGGTTGCTTGAAAATATGGGATGGGTGCGGATGAGTAGGAAGATTCCGGCGACGACTATAGTGCTGGAGTGGAGTAGGGCGGAGACTGGGGTTGGGCCTTCTATGGCAGCTGGTAGTCAGGGGTGGAGGCCAAACTGGGCTGATTTTCCTGTGGCGGCTAGGATGAGGCCGAGTAGGGGGAGGGTTGGAGTTTGGGTGGGGGAGAAGGCCTGTTGAATTTCTCAGGTGTTTGTGGTTGTGGCAAGTCATGCTATGCTTAGGATGAGGCCAACATCCCCGATTCGGTTGTAGAGTACGGCTTGAAGTGCTGCTGTGTTGGCTTCTGTTCGTCCTTGTCATCAGCCGATTAGTAGGAAGGATATAATTCCGACTCCTTCTCAGCCAATGAATAGTAAGAATATGTTGTTAGCGATGGTTAATGTTAGTATGGCAATTAAAAAGGTTAAAAGGTAAGAAAAGAATTTTGTGATGTGTGGTTCTGAGGCTATGTATCATGTTGCGAATTGGAGAATTGATCATGTTACAAAAAGTGCAATGGGGAAGAATAGCAAAGAGTATTGGTCTATTTTGAAGCTAAGTGGGATTTTAAAGTTTGTGGCGAATTTTCATTCTCAGTTGGTGGTGATGCTTTCTATGCCTGAGTGTATGAAGAGTATTGTTGGTAGTAGGCTGGTTAGGAAGGCGGTTTTAACAGTGCGTGTGATGGTGAGGGGTGAGTTTTGGAAGGTCTTTGATAGTAGGGGCAGTAGTATTGGTGTGAGAATGATTGTTAGTGTGAGGAGTATGGAGGTGTTGAGGAGTAGTGCCGTCTCCATTACTTTTACTTGGATTTGCACCAAGATTGATGGTTCCTAAGACCATTGGATTACTTTTATCCTTTAAAAGTAAGGGGGCTGAGGGTTTAGACTCAGATGCAAGGGTTAGCAATCCCTGCTGGTTGTAACCTCCCCTCGGCAGGTAAGAAGGGTTTAACTTCTATTTTTAGAATCACAGTCTAATGTTTGGGTTAAAACTATACTTGCATAAGGGGGCCCCGGAGATTAGTTCTGGTTTTAGGATTAGTAGTAGTAGAGGGATAATGTGGAGGGCCATTAGGAGGTGTTCTCGTGTATTTGAGTTTTGGATGAGTGTGATGTGGGTTGGTAGGGTCCCTCGTTGGGTTATTAATAGTATAAATAGGGTGTATGAGGCAGTTAATAGAGTTGCGATGCCAGTTAGGATGATTGTGGGGGTAGATCAGTTAAATAGGGCAATTATAATGGTTAGTTCGGCTATTAGGTTTGTGGTTGGTGGGAGGGCCATGTTTGTGAGGTTGGCTAGGAGTCATCAGGTGGCCATGAGGGGTAAGAGAGGTTGCAGGCCTCGTGTTAGGATAAGGATTCGGCTGTGTGTACGCTCGTAATTTGTGTTGGCCAGGCAGAATAGTATTGAGGATGTTAGTCCGTGGGAGATTATGAGGACTATTGCCCCTGAGAATGATCAGTGGGTTTGGATTGTGCTTGCGGCGATGACGAGGCCTATGTGGCTTACGGAGGAGTAGGCAATGAGAGACTTAAGGTCAGTTTGGCGTAGGCAGATGGAGCTAGTTATTAGTGCACCTCATAAGGCTAATGTGAGGAATGGGTAATGTAGGTGGGTTGAGAGGGGGGTTATTAGGAGGGTGACCCGTATAATGCCGTATCCGCCTAGTTTTAGGAGTAGGGCAGCAAGTAGCATGGACCCGGCGATTGGGGCTTCTACGTGGGCCTTAGGTAGTCATAGGTGTAGGCCGTATAGGGGGGCTTTTACTATGAATGCTGTTAGGAGAGCTAATCCTGATAGGAGGCCAGTTCAGGAGTTGGTGAGTGTGGGGGGGACCAGTTTTAATATTGTGAGGTGTAAAGTACCGGTTTGGGTGTGTAGGTATAAGATTGTGACTAGTAGTGGTAGGGAGCTGATGAGGGTGTAAAACAGGAGGTAGATGCCGGCGCTTAGGCGTTCTGGTTGGTTGCCTCATCGTGTAATAAGGACTAGGGTGGGGATTAGGGTTGCTTCGAATGAGATATAGAATAGTATTAGTTCTGTGGTTGAGAAAGCTAGGATAAGGAATGGTTGGACTGTGATTAGGGTTGTGATAAAGATTCGTTTTCGTGTTGGTGGTTCGTGTTGGAGGTGGTTTTGGCTTGCTATGATTATGAGTGGAAGTAGTCAGCAGGATAGTACTAGTAGAGGGGCTGAGATTTGGTCAATGCCGGTTCATTGTGTCAAGTTTTTGTGAGGGTAGTATGTTGGGAGAAGTCATTGTAGGCTGAGAGTGGCGATTAAGAGGCTGTGGGCGGTGGTGTTGGTTCACAGAAATTTTTGGGGGGATAGGAGGGCTGTAGGGAGAAGTATGGCTATTGGAAGGAGGATTTTTAGCATTGTAGGAGGTTTAGGTTGTGCAGGTGGTCGGAGCCGTGAGTTCGTGTGGATGCTACTAGTATTGCTAGGCCTGTGCCCGCCTCGCAGGCGGAGAATGTTAGTATGAGTACAGGTATTAGAGTAAATGATGTTGCTTGGTTTTCGATAGGTCAGGTTGATAGGGCAATGTACATGGATAGTATTATGCTCTCTAGACATAGTAGGGCAGAAATTAGGTGAGTTCGGTGGAAGGCTAACCCTAAGCTGCTTAGGGTGAAGGCTGAGTAGAAGCTTAGGTGTAGTAGGGACATGAAGAAAGTCATAGGGTTAGACTATGATCTGTTGAGTCGAAGTCAACTGTCTTGGTTAGACTAACTTTCTATGCTTATTCTGCTCATTCTAATCCTCCTTGCATTCATTCATAAATTAGTCCTAGTGTAAGGAGGAGGATGATGATGGATGTTCAGATCAAGGTGGTAGTGGGGGAGTGGAGTTGGGTGGCTCAGGGGAGTGGAAGTAGGAGTGCGATTTCTAGGTCGAATAGTAGGAATAGGATTGCTACTGAGGAAAAATCGGATTGAGAATGGGAGGCGAGCAGATCCGAGTGGGTCGAAGCCGCATTCATAGGGGGATAGTTTTTCTGAGTCTGGGTTTGTTTGGGCGAGTCAGAAGTTTAATGTGGTTAGGAGGATGCTTAGGGTAAGGGATAAGGTGAATATAAATGTGATTATGTTGATTGCTCTTCTCTGGGGTTATACCAGATTTTAGAGATTGGAAGTCAATTGTAATTAGTATACTAGAAGAGCAGGATCCTCATCAGTAGATGGTTATATAGAGGAATAATCAGATGACGTCTACGAAGTGTCAGTATCAGGCTGCTGCCTCAAATCCGAAGTGGTGGTTTGATGTGAAGTGGAACTTAATTAGTCGTAGGAGGCAGACTGATAGGAAGGAGGATCCGATAATTACATGGAGGCCGTGGAATCCTGTAGCGACGAAGAAGGTTGAGCCGTATACGCCGTCGGCAATTGAGAATGGGGCTTCGTAGTATTCTGTTGCTTGGAGGGCTGTGAAGTAGAGTCCGAGTAGGACTGTGAGGGTGAGTGCGTGAATTGCTTGTTTTCGATTGCTCTCTGTAATGCTGTGGTGAGCTCATGTTACGGTGACGCCTGAGGCCAGGAGGATGGCTGTGTTCAATAGGGGTACTTCTAGGGGGTTGAGAGGGTGGATTCCTGTTGGAGGTCATTGTCCGCCTAGTTCTGGGGTAGGAGCTAAGCTAGAGTGGAAGAATGCTCAGAAGAATCCTAGGAAGAAGAATGCTTCGGAGGTGATGAATAGAATTATTCCGTATCGTAAGCCTTTTTGGACTGTAGGGGTATGGTGGCCTTGGAAGGTGCTTTCTCGTACGATGTCTCGTCATCATTGGAGTATGACTAGGATTATGGAGAGTAGGCCTAGGGTCAAGAGTTGTGAGGAATTGTAGTGGAACCATATGATTAGACCAGAGGTGGTAAGGAGGGCGGCTGCCGCCCCGAAGATGGGTCAGGGGCTTGGGTCTACTATGTGGTAGGAGTGTGCTTGGTGGGCCATTAAATGTTTTCTTGTAAGTAGAGGCTTAGTAGGAGGACGAAGACGTAGGCTTGGATTATAGCCACGGCTACTTCTAAAATGGTGAGGAGGAGTAGAATTAGTGTGGTTAGGATGGATACTGCTGGTATGATGGGGAGTAGGGCTGTAGTAGCTGTGGAGATAAGTTGGATGAGTAGGTGTCCGGCTGTGAGGTTTGCTGTGAGGCGTACTCCTAGGGCTAGCGGGCGGATGAGTAGGCTAGTAGTTTCGATTAGGATTAGGGCTGGAATTAGGGGTGTGGGGGTGCCTTCGGGCAGGAGGTGGCCTAGGGAGGTTGAGGGTTGGTTTCGTAGGCCTGTGAGAAGCGTAGCAAGTCAGAGGGGGAAAGCAAGGGCCATGTTTATTGACAGTTGGGTAGTTGGAGTGAATGTGTATGGTAGTAAGCCTAGCAGATTGATTGTGAGAAGGAGTATTATCAGTGATGTTAAGATTAGGGCTCATTTGTGACCTTTTTTGTTTAGTGGGATTATTAGTTGTTTTGTAATTAGGTGAAAGAATCATAATTGAAGAGTGGAGAGGCGGTTGGTAACTCATCGATTGTTGAGGGTGGGGATGAGTAGGGCTGGGAAGAGTATTGAGAGTAGAATTAGTGGAATTCCTAGGAGGCAGGGGCTTGTGAATTGGTCGAAGAAGCTTAGGTTCATGGTCAGGTTCAGGGGGTTGTTTTGGTGGTTGTAGGGGTTTTGTTGAAGGGTGGGTTAGTAGGGATAAATGATAGGAGTTTTGGTTGGATGATTAGGGAGAAAGTTAATCATGATGTTAGTATGATGAAGAATCATGGGTTTGGGTTGAGTTGTGGCATACCATTAAGGAGGGGTGAGGGGTCCTCTTTCTCTAGCTTAAAAGGCTAGTGCTGGTACATAGCTTCTTAATGATTAGGATGATAGGAGTGAAGACCACTTTTCAAAGTGGGTGAGGGGAGTGGATTCTACTACGATTGGCATGTAGCTGTGGTTGGCTCCGCAGATTTCTGAACATTGGCCATAGAAGATTCCTGGTCGAGTAGTGATAAATGATGTTTGGTTTAGTCGTCCTGGAATTGCGTCGGTTTTTACTCCTAGGGTGGGGATTGCTCAGGAGTGAAGGACGTCTCCGGCAGTAACGATAATGCGGATGGGGGACTCTATGGGTACGACAACGCGATGGTCTACTTCTAGTAGTCGGAAGTGTCCTGGTGGAAGTTCGATAGTGGGGATTATGTATGAGTCGAATGTTAGATCTTTGAAGTCTGTGTACTCGTATGTTCAATATCATTGGTGTCCGATGGCTTTTAGGGTTAGATCGGGTTCGTCAATTTCATCTATTATGTATAGGATTTGTAGGGAGGGCAAAGCGAGTAGGATGAGGACAATAGCTGGCAGGATTGTTCAGATTAGTTCGACTTCTTGTGCATCGACGGTATTTGAGGATAGTTTTTCTAGTAGTATGAGTGTTAAGAGGTAGAGAACTAGGCTGCAGATTGCCAGGGCAACTATTAGGGCGTGGTCGTGGAATTCAACAAGTTCTTCTATGATAGGGGACGAGGCGTCTTGGAATCCGAATTGTGAATTGTTGGCCATAATGGGATGTACAGGGTTTTCACCTGTGATATAGTCTTGACAAGGCTATGTAATGGGTTTACTAACATCTCATGAGAAAGAAGCATAAGTGGTTTGATGCGGTTGGCTTGAAACCAGCGTATGGAGGTTCGATTCCTTCCTTTCTTGTACTTGGACAAAGGCTGGTTCTTCGAAGGTGTGGTATGGGGGTGGGCAGCCGTGGATTCATTCGATGTTTGTGGTGATTAATTCTGGCTGTAGGACTTTTCGTTTTGAGGCAAAGGCTTCTCAGATGATGAATATTAGTATGATTACGGCTGTTATTGAAATTAGTGAGCCGATGGATGATATTGTGTTTCATAAGGTGTATGCATCTGGGTAGTCTGAGTATCGCCGTGGCATGCCGGCTAATCCTAGGAAGTGTTGTGGGAAGAAGGTTAAGTTGACACCCGTGAATATGACCCCGAAGTGAGCTTTGGCTCATGTGGGGTGTAGGGTGTACCCTGTAAATAGTGGGAATCAGTGAGTGAATCCTGCTAGGATAGCAAAGACAGCTCCTATTGAGAGGACATAGTGGAAGTGAGCAACTACGTAGTACGTATCGTGTAGGGCGATGTCTAGTGAAGAGTTTGCTAGGACAATACCTGTTAGGCCTCCGATGGTGAAGAGGAAGATGAAGCCAAGGGCCCATAAGATTGGTGGGTCTCATTTGATGGTTCCTCCGTGCAGTGTAGCTAATCAGCTAAAGACTTTGATACCAGTTGGGATAGCAATAATTATGGTGGCGGATGTGAAGTATGCTCGGGTGTCTACGTCTATTCCTACTGTGAATATGTGGTGGGCTCATACAATAAAGCCTAAGAACCCAATAGATAATATGGCCCATACTATTCCTATATAACCGAATGGTTCTTTTTTGCCAGCGTAGTATGTTACTACGTGCGAGATCATTCCGAAGCCTGGTAGAATTAGGATATAGACTTCTGGGTGGCCGAAGAATCAGAAGAGATGTTGATATAGAATAGGATCGCCTCCTCCAGCAGGGTCAAAGAATGTGGTGTTTAGGTTTCGATCTGTTAGTAGTATGGTGATCCCAGCAGCGAGAACTGGGAGTGAGAGAAGTAGTAGAACTGCGGTGATGAGGACGGACCATACGAATAAGGGAGTTTGGTATTGTGAGAGGGCTGGTGGTTTTATGTTGATAGCAGTTGTGATGAAATTGATTGCACCTAGGATGGATGATACACCTGCTAAGTGGAGGGAGAAGATAGCTAGGTCTACTGACGCCCCGGCATGGGCAAGGTTACCGGCTAGTGGGGGGTATACGGTTCATCCTGTGCCTGCTCCAGCTTCTACTGTAGAGGAGGCCAGTAGGAGTAAGAAGGAGGGGGGAAGTAGTCAGAAGCTTATGTTGTTTATACGTGGGAATGCTATATCGGGGGCGCCAATTATAAGTGGGACTAACCAGTTTCCGAATCCTCCAATCATGATGGGTATTACTATGAAGAAAATTATTACGAAAGCGTGAGCGGTGACGATTACGTTGTAGATTTGGTCGTCTCCTAAGAGGGTTCCAGGTTGTCCAAGTTCGGCACGAATGAGCAGGCTAAGAGCTGTGCCAACTATGCCAGCTCATGCACCAAAGATTAAGTATAGAGTGCCGATGTCTTTGTGGTTGGTTGAGAATAATCATCGGTTGATGAATGTCATAGGTAAGGTAAGATGGCTGAGTGTCGAAGCGTTAGGCTGTAGTCCTTTTTACAGAGGTTTAATTCCTCTTCTTATCGGCTCTGTGGTGAAATTCATGTTGAGTTGCAAGCTCATTGATGTGCACTAAGAGTGTACCAGAGTCTGACGGTTTCGGTAGGCAGAAGCTCGTTGGTTTGGGCGTCTAGCTGTTAACTAGAATTTTGTGGGATCGAGGCCCATCTGTCTAGTAAGGCCCTAGCTTAATTAGAGCATCTGAGTTGCATTCAGAGGGTGCAGGTTAGTATCTTGCGGGTCTTAGCAGAAACTAAGAGGGTTTAACTCTTGTTTAAGGCTTTGAAGGCCTTCGGTTTGGGTTTATCCTAAGTTTCTAGGCGGTGGCTAGGATTATAGGGGATAGGGGTAGGAGTGAGATTGATAGGGAGGCGAAGGTGGCAGTTAGAGTACTTGTTGGTTTGTTAATATGTCATTGTTTTATGTGGTTGGTGGAGTTTGGTGGGAGTGTGATTGTTGAATAGTATGCGAGGCGAAGGTAGAAGAATAGTCCGAGTAGTGAGAGGAGGGCGATGATTGTGGCTGTTGTGGTTATTTCTTGTTTAGTAAGTTCTTGGATAATAAGTCATTTGGGCAGGAAGCCTGTTAGCGGGGGAAGTCCTGCTAAGGAAAGTAGGGCCAATATAAGGGTTGTGTTTAGTATGGGGGTTTTTGCTCATGTAGTTATTACTATCGATAGATTTAGGGCTTTGGTTGTGTTTAGGGTGAGGAATACGGAGGTAGTTATCAAGGTATATATGTAGAAAGTTAGTAGGGTGAGTTTGGGGCTGTAGATGAGGATGGCGGTTATTCAACCTAGGTGGGAGATAGATGAGAAGGCAAGAATTTTTCGTACCTGTGTTTGGTTCAGTCCTATTCACCCGCCCAAGGCTGTTGAGGCAATGGCTATGGTGGTTAGTAATGTTGGATTGAGTGAGTGGGATGTTAGGAAAAGGAGGGTAATTGGGGGGAATTTCATTATTGTTGATAGTAGTAAGGCGGTAATTAGGGACGAGCCTTGAAGCACTTCGGGGAATCAGAAGTGAAATGGTGCTAGTCCTAGTTTTATTGCAATTGCTGTTGTTAGTAGGAGGGATGATGTTGGATGAGTTAGTTGGGTGATGTCTCATTGTCCTGTAGCTCATGCATTAGATATGCTCGAGAAGAGGACTAGTGCTGAGGCAGCTGCCTGTACTAGGAAGTATTTGATTGCGGCCTCAACAGCTCGTGGGTGGTGGGATTTTGAGATGAGAGGAATGATGGCAAGGGTGTTAATTTCTAGTCCGGTTCAGGCTATTATTCAGTGGTTGCTTGAGATTGTAATAGTTGTCCCTAGAAGTAAACTTAGAGAGGAGATTAGTTTTGCATGTGGGCTCATTAGTAGGGGAAGGGGTTGAACCATCATTTTCGGGGTATGGGCCCGATAGCTTTATTAGCTGACCTTACTAGGAAATAATATAAAGGAAGTATGGAGGGTTTTGATCTCTTCTGTGTAGGTTCGATTCCTACTTTTCTAAGGTCTTTTTAGGAAATGAGAGGGCTGGTATACCTCTATGTTCACTTTATCATAGTGACCCTTTGCGTTCAGGCACATTTCCTTAAGTAAGGAGGCAGGCCTGCGTAGCAGATTGGTATGCTAGTATGTCAAAGACATAGTGCCAGTGTCAGGGGTAGGAAGTTTTTTCAGAGGAGGTGTATAAGTTGGTCATAGCGGAATCGTGGGTAGGAAGCACGGATTCATAGGAAGCCCGAGGAGAGGAGCAGGGTTTTTGTAGCAAGGGCTATTGGGAATAGCTCCGGAGAGAGGTTGAGTGAGCTTGGGTTTAAGAATAGGATGATGGTTAGTGCGTTTATTAGCATGATGTTTGCGTATTCAGCTAGGAAGAATAGGGCGAATGGGCCTGCAGCATATTCTACATTGAAGCCCGATACTAGCTCAGATTCTCCTTCTGTGAGGTCGAACGGGGCACGATTTGTCTCGGCAAGTGTGGAGATATATCATATTATTGCAAGGGGTCATGAAGAGAAGACAAGGTACAATGGCTCTTGGGTGGTGGCAAGGGTGTTTAGGGTATAGCTTCCACTTAGTATGATTGTAGATAGGAGGATGATGGCTAGTGTTACTTCGTAGGAGATGGTTTGTGCTACTGCTCGTAGGGCACCAATTAGGGCGTATTTTGAGTTTGAGGCCCATCCGGATCAAAGAATTGAATAGACTGCTAGGCTTGATATGGCTAGGAGAAAGAGAAGGCCTAGGTTTAAGTCGGCAAGGGAGAAGGGAAGAGGGAGGGGGATTCAGATTGTGATTGCTAGAAGGAGGGCTAGTATGGGAGTTATAATGAATAGAAGTGGCGAGGAGGTGGAGGGACGGATGGGTTCTTTGATAAATAGTTTTACTCCGTCGGCTACAGGTTGTAGCAGGCCAAAGGGGCCTACGATGTTTGGGCCTTTTCGGGCTTGTATATAGCTTAGTACTTTGCGTTCTACTAGTGTTAAGAAGGCGACGGCAATTAGGATTGGGATAGCATAGGATAAGGATATGACAAGGTAGATTGTGGTGTAGGGTTGAGCCATGGATGTGTGGGAAAAGCTAGAGAGAGGATTTGAACCTCTGGGTAAAGGGCTTAAGCCTTTTGCATTTGCCGGGCTCTGCCACGCTAGCGATCCTTTTCTAGGATGTTAGGGTGTGGGTGGCCTTTTAGGTAGTTTAGTGGAGGTCATTACTTGGAGGTAGGGCGTGCTTGGTAGTATTGGCCCTGCTTTCCCGGTCCTTTCGTACTAGGGAAGGCCCAATCATAGATAGAAACCGACCTGGATCGCTCCGGTCTGAACTCAGATCACGTAGGACTATTAATCGTTGAACAAACGAACCCTTAATAGCGGCTGCACCATTAGGGTGTCCTGATCCAACATCGAGGTCGTAAACCTCCCTGTCGATATGGGCTCTTGGGGGAGATTGCGCTGTTATCCCTGGGGTAGCTTGGTCCGTTTATCAATTATATTGGGTCTGGTTACTGTTAGTACGTTGAGTGGTTGCTCTTGGTCAAGAGGGGTGGTCTTATTTTTGGAGGATTTGTTTTTCTCCAAGGTCGCCCCAACCGAAAAATGCGGGCCAGCGTTTATAGGTGTAGTGAGCCTAATAGGTGGTGGGTGTGCTTGTGGTGGCTGCTGATTTTTAAGTTCCACAGGGTCTTCTCGTCTTATGTGCTTATCCCTGCTTTTGCACAGGGAGATCAATTTCACTGATTATCCGTAAGAGACAGTTAAGACCTCGTTTAGCCATTCATACAAGTCTCGATTTATGGGACAATTGATTGCGCTACCTTCGCACGGTTAGGATACCGCGGCCGTTGAACGTGGTGTCACTGGGCAGGCATCACCTTCAATACTTGGCTTGCTGAAGGCTATGTTTTTGGTAAACAGTCGGGCCTTGGGTTTGCCTAGTTCCTTTTACAGATTTTAATCTTTCTAGTGGGCGCTCCTGGGTTGGGTTAACAGGGTTGGTTTGATATTCAATCTTGTTGGATTTGATGTATCAGTGTCTGTTAATAATGTGGTGATGTAAGCTTGCGCTTAAGAGGGGATTCCCTGGTTACTCATTTTAGCATTGATCCTTCTATTGGCATAGGTTAGCCTGTTGGTGAGAAGGGAGTCACGTTGTTTTATGGATTTTTGTGTGAGAAGCTTTGACGCACTTTTTGTTGGTGGCTGCTTTAGGGCCTACAGTTCTGGAAGTACTGAGTAGTTATCCTCTAGGGGAGGTTGTATCCTTTTTCAAAGGAGCTGTACCCCCTTTGAATTACTCTTGATCTGCTTCGTGGGGGTTAGATTGAGTGTCCGCGGAGGAAGATTAAGAGGGAACTTGAATTCGTCTCACAGGCAACCAGCTATCGCCCAGCTCGGTTGGCTTTTCACCTCTACTAGCAAGTCATCCCACTCTTTTGCAACAGAGACGGGTTCGCTCATAGATAGCTGCTTGCGAGTAGCTCGCTTGGGTTTCGGGGGGGCAAGCTTAAATTCATTTTGCTTGGTTGGTCTTGCTAAATCATAATGCAAAAGGTACAAGGGTTCATCTTTGCTGTTTATTGCTTGGTTTAGTTCATTATTATTTCATCTTTCCCTTACGGTACAAGTTTCTATCGCGCCAAGTATATGGGTGTCTTTTCTATCGCCTATACTAAGTTGGAAGAATGTTTTAGTTAGGAGATGTAAGTGGGCTTATTGATTTATTTAGTTGGAGTGTGGTTGGGCTAGAATGAGCTTCAAGACGATCTGATAGGTAGCAGATATCTTTCAGGTGTAAGCTGAATGCTTTGTATTATAGCTACGCCTTGTGTGCTAAGTGCACCTTCCGGTACACTTACCTTGTTACGACTTACCTCATCTTCAGCTGATTAGTATATTAATTATAAGGGATTGTAGCTTGTGAGGAGGGTGACGGGCGGTATGTACGTGCCCTGGGGCCGGTTTAAAGGGGGCTTTATTGTCCCACTTTACTGCTAAATCCGCCTTCTAGGGGTGGTTTCACGCCCCTTTTCGTGGAGTTTTCTAATTTAGAAAATGTAGCCCATTTCTTCCGCTCCATGGGCTATACCTTGACCTGTCGTATTAGCGAGGTTGAGGCTATTGTGCTCACTGTTGTGCTCTCAGGAAAGGTGAACTGGCGACGGCGGTATGTAGGCTGCTCTGGCAAGGAGCGGTCGGGTATATCGTGGGGTATCGATTATAGAACAGGCTCCTCTAGGTGGGTTTGGGGCACCGCCAAGTCCTTAGAGTTTTAAGCGTTTGTGCTCGTAGTTCTCAGGCGGATGCTTTGGTGAGTTAAGCATCGAGATTTAGGGCCAGGCATAGTGGGGTATCTAATCCCAGTTTGTGCCCAAGCTTTCGTGGGATTTAATTAATCGTAAGGCGCTAAGATCGTCTTAAGGGTGGTCTTAGGAGCATCTTGGGCTTATGACAGCTCAGTTACGGTTTGATCTTAGTTGTTGTGATAGTATTAATTCCACTCTTTACGCCGTGTACAGTTAATTTGGGTCTCTTGTATGACCGCGGTGGCTGGCACAAGATTTACCAACCCTGTGTGTTGCTATGACTAAGTCAAGTTTACACTTATTGCTTAATGTTAATTACTGCTGAGTACCCGTGGGGGTGTGGCTGTGCAAGGTGTCTTGGGCTACTAATCATGGGTGTGCCTGATACCTGCTCCTTTTGTCTTAGTAAGAGATTAGGGGCATTTACACTGGGGCGCGGATACTTGCATGTATATGTCTAGCAAGAATTAACTGTAAGGTTAGGACTAAGTCTTTTGTCGTCGGGCATTTAGTAGGCCATCTTGGCAGCTTCAGTGCCATGCTTTATTGTTAAGCTACAAAGACGGTCGAATTATGTTTGTTGTTTGTTGTTTGTTGTTTGTTGTTTGTTGTTTGTTGTTTGTTGTTTGTTGTTTGTTGTTTGTTGTTTGTTGTTTGTTGTTTGTTGTTTGTTGTTTGTTGTTTGTTGTTTGTTGTTTGTTGTTTGTTGTTTGTTAGGGATATTTCTTTAATAGTTTTTGATGTCTTAGTGGGGTGGGCGTGTGCAAGTTGGTTTCTTGATTTTATTAATGTAATTTCAGTGCTGATGTTGTGTAAAAAAAGTATGGATAAAATTCGTGACAAACATACGATAGGTATTTGGTTGAAAAGTCTCTAGTATTGGTTGAAAAGTTAGAGGAAGTGTAAAGGTAGTAAATCATGTCCAACAAGCATTCACTAAATAGCAGCATAAGTAGGAGCTTGCGGAGGTACCATAACCGAATGGAAAGCAAAGTGCATCAGTGTCAAAATGATTCCCCATATACGCAAACCGTCTCATTCAGGGATTCTTGCGGGCCAAAATCCGGACGCAAACCATTGTATGCTCAGGTCTTAGATTGTTATTTCCCGTCGCACTGGAAGGGTGACCTGTGAAGACGCCCCAAAAAAAAAGGGAACCAAAAGTGCTAAGGCTATTAGATGTCGCGATCACGGACGAAAATGGTGATATATAGCCTACCAGATGTTTCTGTGAAGAGCAAGTTGAGAGGATGAATCAAGGAATGGCCCTGACAGAGGAACCAGAGGCGCAAAAGTGCAAGTTGTGCTAGGGGTTTAGGGGGAAAGAATGGTCCTGAAGCTAGTCATATAGAGTCTTATATGCAGCGGGTTGCTGATTTCTCGTGAGAAGACCGATTAATAGATAACCTGGTACTTCAGACGCAGGTACTACGAGAGAAGGTGGCGGGGCTTGTCCTGAGACCATTAATATTACTGTTTTCAAGCACTGTCGTATTCGTAAATCAGGTTAGGTATAAAGCAGCATTGGTTGGTTTTAGTACTAGAATTAGTTTGATTGTCCGTAGATCATTAGTTATATTGTACTTGTGGGAGGAGTGGGTTGGGATAGGGGATATGCCCGGGTATATGTTGATGGACATAGTACATGCATTGAATGTGTTTTCCTAGCATGAATGTAATGTATATGGGGTAAATATATTAATGCACAGTAATACATAGGTAGGTTAAATTTGTATGGGGGGGTAGGGGGGGGTCCTTTAATTGGATGTATTTTTAGT